TAATGCCGCATCTCTCCCGAGACCGGGGCCCTTTATCATGACTTCTGCTCGTTGCATACCTTGATCCACCACTGTCCGAATAGCATTTCCCGCTGCGGTTTGAGCGGCAAATGGTGTTCCTCTTCTTGTACCCTTGAATCCACAACTACCGGCGGAGGACCAAGAAATTACTCGCCCCCGTACATCTGTAACAGTCACAATGGTATTGTTGAAACTTGCTTGAACATGAATAACTCCCTTTGGGATTCTACGCGCATTCTTACGTGAACCAATACGTCTATTTCTACGTGAACCAATTTTTGGTATAGGTTTTGCCATATTTTATCATCTCATAAATATAAGTCAGAGATATATGGATATATCCATTTCATGTCAAAACGGATCCTGGTTTTTTTTTACTGATTTTTTTGTACATCTGTATATCAGGTCCTTTAGATTTCGGGAGTCCTTTTTGATTTAAAACAATTACCCTTGCCTTTGTTTATGTCTCGGGTTGGAACAAATTACTATAATTCGTCCCCGCCTACGGATCAATCGACATTTTTCACAAATTTTACGAACGGAGGCCCTTATTTTCATATTTGTCACTCCTTTTCTTAATTCTGAATCTACTTAATTTAATTGGAAGAAAATAAATTTCTTAAAATTTTTAACTTCGAATTGTATCCATACGAAAGAATGTTGAAATCAAAAAACCACCCAATTATTTGAGTCTTTACTTTTGAATATACTGAATATAATATTCAAATTATATTCCCTTTAGTTGAATCATAAGAACTTACCATAATTTTGGTAATTTATAGGGAGTATATGTATAAAATTACGTTGAACCTTTCCCGAAGCAAAACCTAGAATCGGATTTTTGTTATCTAAACGAACTCGAAACATACATACCATTGGGACGTAGCTCAGTAATTAAACCTTCGCAAATCTGTTTTTGTTCTTTCTCTTGCATTCCAGGTAAAACGGCTTTGAAACATTAACTAATTAAAGAGGCATAATATTATAAACCTACCTTAATTACTCTTTTTTTTTCACAAATATGAAAATTTCGCATATGATTTGGCTATCAGAAAGATTACCATATATAACACAAAATTTCCCCGCCGATTCTTTCTATTCGAGCCTCTCGGTCTGTCATTATCCCTCGAGAAGTAGAAAGAATTACAATCCCCATTCCGCCTAAAATTCTCGGAATTCGTTGATAGTTAGAATAGATTCGTAGACCGGGCCGACTGATCCGTTTTAAATTTAAAACAGTTCTATATGGTCCTTTCCTATTTCTTCTATGTCGTAGAGTTAAAACCAAAAAAAAATTATTGCTTTCCTGATGTTTTCTCACGTTTTCAATAAAACCTTCTCGTAAAAGGATTTTAACAATATTTTCAGTGATATTAGTAGATGGTATTCGAACTGTTCTTTTTTCATTCATGTCAGCATTGCGTATAGAGGTTATTATGTCAGCAATAGTGTCTTTACTCATGATAAACTAAGATTATTGTTGCCCCCGAATTTTGATATAATCAACATGCTCTATTTCTTTTTTTTTTTTTTCTAAATTCATAAATATTTATGAATTATAAAAGGTATATACGTGATATACAAACAATCTACTAATTAAAGTAATCCATTTCTTAAAGTAATCCATTTCATTCAAATATTATAAACTATATCATGGTATTCCCTTATAATACTTCGGGTGCTAATGAAACTATTTTAGTAAAATTTAACTGTCTTAATTCCCGGGGGATCGCGCCAAAAATTCGGGTTCCCTTTGGATTTCCTTCTTGATCAATAACAACTGCAGCGTTGTCATCATATCGTATTATCATACCGTTGTCGCGTTTGAGTTCTTTACAAGTACGTACAATTACAGCTCGGATCACTTCTGATCTTTCTAGAGGTGTATTTGGCACTGCTTCTTTGATTACAGCAACAATAACGTCACCAATATGAGCATATCGTCGATTACTAGCTCCTATGATTCGAATACACATCAATTCTCGAGCCCCGCTGTTATCGGCTACATTCAAATAGGTTTGAGGTTGAATCATATCTTTTTTTATTGATTTTGTATGTAAAGGGTGAAAAAAAAAGAAATATTGTTTGTTCAAAACAAGAAACCTACAATTTTTTTTTTTTTTATCAAAAAAATTATTTGCTTTTGTTTTACATTTCTATCCTATACCGAAAGAATGAATTGAGTTCGTATAGGCATTTTTGATGCCGCTATTGAAATAGCCCTTCTGGCTATATTTTCTGCCACTCCGCTCATTTCATAAAGTATTCTTCCGGGTTTAACAACAGCTACCCAATATTCGGGAGATCCTTTCCCCGAACCCATACGCGTTTCGGTCGGTCTTACTGTAACTGGTTTGTCTGGAAATATACGTACCCATATTTTTCCACCGCGGCGTGCGTTTCGTGTCATTGCGCGACGCCCCGCTTCTATTTGTCTAGACGTGATCCAAGCGGGTTCAAGTGCTTGAAGAGCATATCTACCAAAGCAAATACAATTACCTCGATAAGATATTCCTTTCATTCTTCCTCTATGTTGTTTACGGAATCTAGTTCTTTTGGGGTTATAGTTGATGGTTGTTTATCAATTCTATCCATCTCTACTACAGAACTGGACATGAGAATTTCTTCTCATCCAGCTCCTCGCGAATTAAACGATTAAAAATCAAAAATATGGTGAATAATATACTGACATTGGGGTATTCTTTAAAATTTCATTTATTTATATAGAATAATATAATTCTTTTTTTATCTTTTGATTTTATATATAATTAACCACGTATTCTATTTAATGTTATAATGAATCTTTATTTTATTTTGCTTTTTCTTATCATATCGAATTTATTCAACCTTCTAAAAAAAAAAATTCGCGGGCGAATATTTACTCTTTCAACATTCAGTTGTAAAATTAGTCTATGACAACACAATCTTTCAAAAAAAAAATTTTGGTTCGTTCCGCCATCCTACCTACTGAATCATTAGGATTCCTTTTCAATAGAATCTTATGCATTCACAGGTTCTGTCGTTCCCACCACCTCTTGAGTAATGATTAGGTCTGAATTCTACAACGGAGCTCCTAATGAAATTTTTGAGTCAACCTTCTCAGTCTTTATTGGCTCGGGGCTCTTTATTTGTGGTTCTATCCACGTATTTGTCTAATTAGGGATCAATCAGTATTGATGCTTTATTACATTCTTTTTTATGAGATGACTCATAGACCGTACATATTGGAATCGTATATCGTTGGTATTCTTTTTCTATCTTTCTCTCACCTTTCCATTTATCTGTATCCTTTTCTTGCTTTACAACCAATAATCAGATTGGTTTTTCTTTTTTTTTTTTGCAAAAAAGATTTCAGTTGCTACAATGATATGACTTATATATATATCCTATATATCTATATCATATATATCATATTTTGACTGGCTCTTTCTTTATATCCAGATAATGCGAAGCGATGAGTTGGTTATTAGTTCTATAGTTATTAGTTCGTACTACGAGTTATTCCATTTTTTTGAATCCTAATCCTAATAGAAAAACCAACGAGTCACACACTAAGCATAGCAATTATATCAAATGATTAATTGAATTTTTATTCAATCTTATAGAATTGTTCATTTTTTTATCATTAAATAGAAATAGAACTAAATACAAGTTAAGTAAATGTTTATTATTCTTCGTCTAGAAATATCCAAATTTTGATACCTAATACCCCATAGATAGTTCGAACTGCGTAGGAGCAATAGTCTATTTTGGCTCGAATGGTTTGTAGAGGAACCCTACCTTCTCTGATCCATTCGACACGTGCAATTTCTTTTCCGTCGATACGACCTGCAATTTGTACTTGAATTCCTTTTGTACCTGCTTGTTCAGTTAATTCAATAGCTTTTTTCATTGCTTTCCGAAATGAAACTCTATTTTTTAATTGCCCGGCTATAAATTCCGCAAGAATATTGGGGTGCCCATAAGGGTTTACAATTCTTGTAATAGCAATGTTGAGTTTTCGGTTTACACAATTGAGTTCTTTTTGTACATTGAATTGTAATTCTTCGATTTTTCGAGTCCTTTCTTCTATTAATAACTTTGGGAATCCCATATAGATTATCACTTGAATCAAATCGATTCGTTTTTGAATCTCTATACGTGCAATTCCCTCGACATTAGAATTAGAGGATATTTTCAGATTTTTTTGTACATAATTTTTGATACAATCTCGTATTTTTTGATCTTCTTGTAGATCTTCGGAATAATTTTTGGGTTGTGCAAACCAAATAGAATGATGCCCTTGGGTTGCGCCCAGTCTGAAACCAAGTGGATTTATTTTTTGTCCCATAGTCCTCCACTACTATATATATCGTGAAACATCATATCGGTGTGTTTTTTTTTATTCGTTCGGATTTTTTTTAGCATAAAATAATATAGCGTATTTGTAGTTTTTCTAATATGGAATATTCTTTCTTTAAATATTCCTCAGCTGCTTTTTCCTTTTATCTATATTCGAGTTGTTCATCTGTTCATCTACAGATATATCTTTTAACACAATAGTTATATGACAGGTAGATCTTCTTATCGGAAAACTCCGTCCTCGAGCTCGGGGTTTTAATTTTTTCACAGTCGTACCCTCGTTGACTTCCGCTTTACTAATGATTAAACTTGTTTCATTCAAACCTTTATTGTGATTAGCGTTTGCTGCTGCAGAATAAACCAATTTTAAAATGTCATAACATGCTCGATAAGGCATGAGTTCTAGGATCATAAGTGTTTCTTCATAGGAACGCCCACGAATTTGATCAATTACTCTTCTCGCTTTGTGAGCAGAAATACATATATGTTGGCTTGAAGCGGCTACTTCTGTATATTGGTTCGGCTTTCTGTTCTTTTTCTCCATAATTATAAGGTTCACCTCTCATTAATAAACGATAAGCATCTATATTCACTTTTATTATTTTTATTATTTATTAATTCTAATTAATAAATTATTA